CCAACACAAAACAGTTAGACCTTTCTTTGATATATATTTTATTCCTAATTACTGTGTCACGGAAAATACTGAAAGGAAAAGAGTAGACAAGGAATGAAAACCTCCCTCCCGTTCTATGATACCTAAATCGGAGAAAAATCCGGATCAAACTCTTATTTATCTTAACCTTAGGTTAATTTACTTCGACGAAAGGGATCAAAATTGTCCGAACCCTTGTGATTTTTTATTTTCTTTTCGTTAGGTTTAGGTCTGGCGCGAATAATATTCTACGACTAGCAATTCATTTATTTTCAAACCGACCCATTTACTATCTATTATTTGATTGACTAATCCTTTATATTGGAATGGTTGAAGAGTCAAATGTTTTGGCATTTCGTCCTGAGAGGATGAATCGAAAGAATTTTGAATCAGAGCTCTAGAGTTTTGTTCATCCCTCGCCGTAATAATATCTCGGGGTTTGCAGCGATAACTTGGTATATCTACTATACGATCATTGACTAAAATATGTCTATGGTTAACCAATTGACGGGCTCCAGGAATAGTCGGAGCCATACCCAATCGAAAAAGGATGTTATCCAAGCGCATTTCAAGTAATTGGAGTAAAACCTGACCTGTTGACCCCTTGGCTTTGCCGGCGATACGAACGTATTTAAGTAATTGTCGTTCTGTAAGACCATAATGAAAACGCAACTTTTGTTTTTCTTCTAGACGAATACGATATTGAGATTTTTTACCGGAACGTGATTGGTTTCTAAGATCACTTCCGGCTCTAGGCCTTTTATTAGTTAGTCCCGGTAAAGCTCCCAGGCGGCGTATTTTTTTGAAACGAGGTCCCCGGTAACGCGACATAAAGACTCCTTATTCTTATTTATATTGAATTCTTATTGATGAAATTTCATTTTACAGAATAAACCTAAACTAAAACTGAACTAAATGATAAATGAAGCGAAGTTTACGGAAGTAGTGTACTTGTACTCTAAAGAATAATTAGATTAATAAATATCCAGACCTTTTTATTCTATATATATATTCTATATATATTCTATATAAAGATTCTATATAGATAAAAAATAGATAAAAGGGATTCTTTTCATGGCATAGTTGTAAGTTCCTATAAGATAAAAAATATATTTTTCAATATTATTTGATTTCGTATTTCAAAAGGGCATTCTCAATCATGTAAAAACTCGAAGAAAATAAATAGAGAAAAGCCGGCTATCGGAATCGAACCGATGACCATCGCATTACAAATGCGATGCTCTAACCTCTGAGCTAAGCAGGCTCACATAAGATAAATTCTACCTGCATAGGGATTCAATAAACTATTGTTAGCTATTAATTAATATATTTGCATTCTTGACGATTCCTATTAGCTAGTGATAATGAATATGACTATCGAAAAAATAGAATATAGAATTGAAAGGAAATATTCAATACTCATACTTACCATAGACCATAGAATATAACGATTAATCTATCGATATATAATTTTAGTTTTTTTCTCACATCACAATTATATAGTACAATTCTATAGTATAGCATTTAATATTAAAAAATATTCGATTCGATCTATTTTTAGATTAAATTATTTTCGTTTTTGCTTTCAAATGATATTTGAAAGTCTTTTTATTACACTTCTATATTTTATTTCATATCATATGTATATATATTTTTTTTATATTTAGAAATATATATATTTTATTTTATTTCTAAATGGAATGATTTGTTTTAAATAATTAGAAATTATTGCGCTTTGATTCGTAAAGATGGAAGCTCAGACGAAAAAAAGAATCGACCGTTCAAGTATTCCAAATTGCATGGGAAAAACGAGCAGAAGAGAGACATATATACGTGGTATATCTCCATCTATATTGAATTGCAGATACAGAAATGATAGAATCGTTTCTGATTGGACCAAATGCGGGTGCGGGTTTCCTATAGAAGATGAAAGAAGATAGCCAAGAAATCAAAGAGGAGAAAAACTTTTTTGAGATAGGAATCAGTATTTAATGAATTCAACGGTTCCAGTAGAAATGAAATCAAAAAGAGAACGACATCTCGATAAAAATGAGATCCTAATCTCAAAACAAAAAGGGGATATGGCGAAATTGGTAGACGCTGCGGACTTAATTGGATTGAGCCTTGGTATGGAAACCTACTAAGTGAGAACTTTCAAATTCAGAGAAACCCCGGAATTAATAAAAATGGGCAATCCTGAGCCAAATCCTATTTTCCAAAAACAAACAAAGGCCCAGAAGGTGAAAAAGGGATAGGTGCAGAGACTCAATGGAAGCTGTTCTAACAAATGGAATTGACTGTGTTGCATTAGTAGAGGAATCCTTCCACTGAAACTTCCGAAAAGATGAAGGATATACGTATATACATACGTATACGTACTGAAATACTCTATCAAATGATTAATGACGACCTTAATCTGTATTTTTCTATGAAAAAGGGAAAAATTGTCGTGAATCGATTCCATATTGAAGAAAAAATCGAA